AAATGGCCGATACTACAGGAAGGATTCCTCTTTGGATAATAGGTACTGTAACTGGTATTGCTTTGATTAGTTTAATAGGTATTTTCTTTTATGGTTCATATTCCGGATTGGGTTCATCCCTTTAAGAATCAGATGAACTGACTTGTAAAATGAAAGCGTAAGAACTCAACGGGACCTGTCCTTTCTTTCTTTGTCTGATTCGAGAGGGTCCCCGTTGAGTTCATAATAATCATAAGATTTTCCTAATTATTTCTAAATTCTATGACAAGATAAATGACTTTGTTTGTTATTTCAAACAAATCTCTTTCGTTTTTTGATGATAATTAAAAAAAGTTATATTGATTGAATTTGAGTATATAATAAGAGTACAATCATAAAAGTACAATTTTTTTAATAAGTTCATTAAATAAATTCTTTTTGCTCAATCAATTTCCCTTATCTTTTTGATTTGTCTACTTACATAATTCAATAAAATCAATAAAAAAAAAAAGAATAATACAAGAACCCTATCCAAAATATAAACGTAAGAATAGAAAGATTTTCCAAATGGAATCAATAATCATAAATCAGAGTCCTTATGAGTTTGACACAAGAAAAGGATTTTCAAATCCTTTTCTTGTGTCAAACTCAAGCTCAAGGAAGGAAGACAAATCATCCTCCCTATAACTAGAGAACTAGAATTCATTGTGTTCCCCCATTCATACTTGTCTTTCTATTCCCCGCTTATGTATCTTATTTTTATTATCTAAGGGAATTGGATTCTATTGGATTCTGTTCGATTCGAATAGAAAAGATTGATTTTTACATATAGTGACATAAAAATATTTTCCAATTTTGATTCCTAAAGTCAATCCAATACAATAGTGTTCTTCCCAATTGAATTTTAAATACTATGGCTAGAAAGCTAAAAAGACAGTACATACGAATTTCAAAAAAAAAATATAAGAAAAAAAAAAACAGTTGATAAATATGCAGAGTATCTAAAAATTCATTTTTGACAATTGAACTTTTTCAAACTGTTTCTTTTTAAGAACCAAAAAGATTTGTGCCAAAATAACAGATGCAAAGAAGAACAAAAGGCCTTGGACACGTAATGGATCTTGAAGTACTATTTCTGCATCCCCCTGACCAAATCCACCCACATTCGGATTACTTGTTAATGGTTGATCAAGTTTTATAGATTCACCCTCTGAAACAAGAAGTTCTGGTCCTGGAGGAATAATATCAACAACTTGACGCCCATCAGATGAATCTGTTATGGTTATTTCGTACCCGCCTTTTTCTTTTCGTATTATTTTGCTTACTATACCTCCTGCTGTAGCATTATACACTGTATTGTTACTCTTGCTCCCATCAGGGTAAATCTGACCCCTTCCCCGGTTTCCACCTACATATATCGGATATTTTAAGAAGTGAACATCTTTATTAGTAGCAGGGTCGGGGGAAAGGATAGGAAAGGTTATTTCACTATATTTCTGACCGGGAACAGGACCTATTACAAGAATATTTTTTTTATTGGGGCGATAACTCTGAAAAGATAGCTTGCCTATCTTTTCTTTCATCTCGGGCGAAATACGATCGGAGGGAGCTAATTCAAACCCTTCGGGTAAAATAAGAACAGCCCCCACATTCAAAGATCCTTTCTTACCATTAGCAAGAACTTGTTTCAGTTGCATATCATAGGGAATTCGCACAACTGCTTCAAATACAGTATCAGGAAGTACCGCTTGCGGAACCTCAATATCCACGGGCTTGTTGGCTAAATGGCAATTGGCACATACAATACGCCCAGTAGCTTCTCGTGGATTTTCATAACCTTGCTGTGCAAAAATGGGATATGCACTTGAAATGGATGCTCCAGTAATTATATATATTATGAACAATATGGAAATAGATCGAGTAATCTCTTCCTTTATCCAAGAAAAAGTCTTTTGAGTTTGCGTTTGCATGGTCTAATCATTGATCCCTAAAAGTTTTACAATAAAATTAGGTAGGTCGCTAGTAGAGTTCCCTATCCAAGAATCTGCTATTTACTGGAAATCATTTTCCAGAAAATTTGACTTCAACGAAAATAGAGCGAATACCCTCGATGGGTCTAATAATATGATTTGGAAAGCTTTATAATTTTATTAGTGGATTCTTTTTCAGTCATTCATTGAATGATAAATCACTACAAGTGACGGAGATACGCGATTTAAATATTGGAAAATCCAATATTTAAAAATTGTATCTATAATGACTGGAAACGTGGAAACAAGACCAGATATAATTTGATCATTATGAGAAAATCCAAAATCTTTGTAGACAGAGCCAATCACAAGTTCCCATCCGTCAGGTGAATGAAATCCTATACATAAATCGGTTAATAAAAGAATAAAAAAAGCCTTGATTGTGTCGCTTAAATTATATATGAATTCTTGAACCCACGAATTAAGAAGAAAAAGTTCTTGATTACCCAGAATATAATAACCACTTAGAATGATGAAAGCGATTATATTTGTCGATAAGTGCAAAATCATATGGATACGATCTTCATTGTATATCTTGATCAACTGGATTGTTTCTTTATGAATTCCGATATGAAGTTGTCTTTCTGGGTTTTCATTTATCATTTCGTCCAACAGCAAGAGTTCTTCTAATTCTAAAAATTTTTCTAGAATATTTCTTTCTTGAATATGATTTAATAAAGTTTCGGATTGTCTAGTATTCCACCAATTTGTAACCCAAGATTTCAGACTTTGATTAAATGAGAGAGAGATCCACCAGGGCAAAAGTACTATAGATGCAAGATATAGAAAGGGAATGAATGCTTTCTTTTTTGTCATTTTTTTTTTTGATGATTCACAATGAGTAGAAAAACAAGAATGAAATTTTATTACTATTATCGACCTAATAATTGGCCAAGAACGAAAAAGGAAGGATCTAAAGAAAAATAAGCATATATTTATGAAAGAAAGGATAAAGAATTGATAAGATAGGATCTATCTGTATCTAACATATCAATTCCGAATATTGTCCGAATATTGAAAATCAAATAAAAAGTAAAAAAAAAAGACAAAGACTTCTTAAGTGATTTCCTCCTTATAATAATAAGTTTGTTCATATCAAAAAACTTCCATTGGGACACGCAAAAAATAAGCCAATTCGGCAGCTTTTTGTTCCATTTCTCGCGGAGTCCAATTATCATCAGTATGAGTCAAGGGTATAGATCCCTGACCTCTTATTTCCATATAAAGTACACGACGAGTATAAATACCCCCTTTCACTTCTATTCTGATAGATTGAATGTCTTTCATAAGAAATCTGAGGAAGATACGACGATTCTTTCCAGGAAATCCCCAACGAAAAATACAAACTAATCCCTCTTTTCTATCAAATCTATCATAACCGCTGCCTACATTCCACCAAATTGTACACCACAAATAGGAACTAATAAAGAGACCCGCGATCCCATAGAAAGACATCACGATTCCTTGTGGAAAAAAAAGGATTTGTTGAGATGGAAATGAAGATATCCAATTCATACCAAAATAGCTCGAAATTCCGACCAATAAGAATCCTAATGAACCTAAAAAAAGAATAAAGGCCCAAAAGAAATTACTTATTTTTCGAGATCCCACTATAAGTTCTATCCATATACGTTCTGATCGCCAACCCATACTAAATTTAGTTGCATTTTATTGGAATTGATAGGATAACTTAACTCAAAGGAATTTAAATTGACTCTTTTTTCCAAAGTAACTCTCATCAACTAGTGCAATTCTTGTGTGTTGTGAATCTTTAGGAGTAATTCATTACAATTGAATTGGTTATATCGAAAATCATCCTAATAGATAGTTACATACATATAAATACATGAACTTTACATTTAAAAAAGAAGCTCTCGATCTGATCCCAATCCATTTTCCAATAACGATTTAAATGAATTTACCCATATAGATATCCGTGTTATGATCGAAGTGTAAGTCGTGAAAAAACAAAATTGATAAAATTTGGACTTTTGATCGGATCTACAAAATTTTGTTTTTTTGAATATGAAGAAATAAAGAAGCCATTGCAATTGCCGGAAATACTAAGCCCACGAAAGGCACAAAAATAGAGGGAAAGTTATTTAAAAATGTCATAGAAGGAATACCTCGATTTAATATTTGTACCTGTTATTTTTATATTTTATTTTTACTAAATTTTTATTAGTTTATTATAAATTAGAAATATTAGTTATAATTATTATACATACATTATACATATGATAAAAGAAAAAGATAAGAGGGAGGGGGAAACATGAAGTTAGTTTTCATCTGTTTACCTAATTTCAAGGAATTTCTCTTATTGATTAATAAAGCAATCAATCAATTCATAATATAGATAAAATAAAAAATTATTCAAACAAAAACAAAAAAGGATTTGCATTCTTTTTTACTACAATGAAACTTTCTGTCACCAAATCCAATAAAAAATTTATTTGGTGACAGAAATCAAATAAATTAAGTGAATAATCTACTTAATTTCATTTTGATTAATGATTAAAAGGAAAAAAATCGTGGAGCTGCAATAATTCACTAAGAACACCTTTTAAAATATTACGCGGTACCATTAGATCAAATAAGCCCTTCTCAAATAAAGGTTCAGCTTCTTGTGAACCTTCAGGTATTGTCTCATTCAGTGTTTGTTCAATTACTCTTTTACCCGCAAATGCAATGTAGGCATTAGGTTCGGCAATAATGATATCCCCTAACATACCAAAACTCGCTGTCACCCCGCCGGTAGTAGGTGATGTCAGAATGGGTATATATAATAACTTTTTAGTTGCTTGATAATGATATAAAGCAGAAGATATTTTAGCCATTTGCATCAAGCTCAAACTTCCTTCTTGCATCCGAGCTCCGCCAGAAGCACATACTATAATAAGAGGTAAAAGTTTATTGGTAGCATACTCAATTAAACGAGTAATTTTCTCGCCGACTACGGATCCCATACTACCCCCTATAAACTGAAAATCC